AAAAAATAAAGAATTGTCCTAGATCGATTATATGTAATCTAGTTTTACGACCCTACCCTTTATTTTATTATAGTACATACATTACACTAAATCGTATAGGTATTTTATTTATACCCTATCCTTATTGCAATTGCATCTTTCTTTTTTGGGGGGTGGATAATCCTTTTTATTTTTTTTTTTTTTCAAAAAGTAGATTATCGTGAGCCGCACCTACTTTGTGGAGGGCTAAACTCAAAAAATACTATTTCGATAACTCGTCAATGATGCCCTTCCATGGATTCACCTATATAAGCCGCAGCTAAAGTAGCAAAAATAAGAGCTTGAATACCACTTGTAAATAATCCAAGGAACATAACAGGTATAGGAACTACTAAAGGTACTAACGAAACAAGAACAACAACTACTAATTCATCAGCTAATATATTTCCGAAAAGTCGAAAACTAAGCGATAAGGGTTTTGTGAAATCTTCTAAGATGTTAATAGGTAAAAGGATTGGAGTTGGTTGGATGTATTTACCAAAATAAGCCAATCCTTTTTTTGAAATACCCGCATAGAAATATGCTACTGACGTAAGTAAAGCTAATGCAACAGTAGTATTTATATCATTAGTGGGTGCAGCTAACTCTCCATGAGGTAACTTTATAATTTTCCAAGGTAAAAGAGCCCCTGACCAATTGGAAACAAAAATAAATAGGAACAGAGTTCCAATAAAAGGAACCCACGGACCATATTCTTCTCCAATCTGAGTTTTGCTCACATCTCGAATGAATTCAAGGACATATTCAAAGAAATTCTGACCAGAAGTGGGAATAGTTTGCGGATTTCGAACAACTAGAATGGTTGAAACTAATAAGATAGCAATAACAACCCAAGAGGTAATAAGTACTTGAGCATGCACTTCAAAATCCCCTATTTGCCAATAGAGATGTTGACCTACTTCCACAGCAGATATATCGTATAATCTGTTTAATGTGTTGATGGAACCTAATAGAACATTCATATTGCCCTGCCCTCTAAAATAAAAAATATAACTTGAAAGGGAATTATTTTGATTCAACCATTTACTTTCATTTCCTATTTGGAATACCTACTCATCACAGAATATTTCTGTTTGTTCTTTAATTGCAATTGCACAATTTTATAATTGTATAATATAATAACCGATTCCATAAATCTATGAATTCCTCCACCATACCAAAAATTTAATATTAATTAATAATTATTATTAATCAAAAATTTTGTATATAGCTAGAACGACCCTCACAAATTGCAAATACTAATTTGTTAAGAATTAATCGGATTGAAGCTATAGCATCATCATTAGCTGGAATCGAAATATCTGCGAGATCGGGGTCACAATTTGTATCGATTAAACAAATTGTTGGAATTCCCAAAGTGATACATTCTCTAAGAGCAGTAAATTCTTCTTGCTGATCAACGATTATTACAAGATCGGGTAACCCTGTCATATATTTTATGCCGCCCAGATATGTTTCCAAATGAGATAATTGTCTTTTCAACTTAGCGGCATCTCTTTTTGGAAGAGAATTGAGTTTACCCGTCTTTTGTTCCGTTCTCAAGTCCCTGAACTTACGAAGTCTTGTTTCTGTAGTATACCAATTCGTTAACATACCGCCGAGCCATTTTTTATTAACATAATGACATCGAGCTCTTATTGCAGCCCGTTTTACTGAATCGGCTGCTTTTTTTTTTGTACCAACAATTAAGAATTGTTTTCCTCTGCTTGCTGCATCAAAAACCAAATCACAAGCTTCTGATAAAAAACGAGCAGTTTGAGTAAGATTTATAATATGAATACCCTTATGCTTTGTGGATATATAAGGTGCCATTCGAGGATTCCATTTCCTCGTATAATGGCCAAAATGAACTCCTGCTTCCATCATCTCTTCAAAAGTTATGTTCCAATATCTTTTTGTCATTTATCCCCACATTTTTTTTTTATTGAAAAAAAAGAGACCAGGTATCCTGAAATAGAAATAAATAATTGTTCCGATGGAACCTTCTGTTTTATTGAAGATTGGCTGTTTGTTAATACATAATCATAATAAAGCCATTCATTTTTTTTTTCTATTTATTATACTTACTTTATTACGAAATCAAATGACTGCATTTAAGGGGATGAATCTAATCTGCTTTTAGGAAGCATTAAATCCTAGATTTCAAATGTATCACATAAATTCTTTGAAATGAAAAAAATCAAATAATTTCCTGTGATGGAATAAAAGATTTCTAATTTCTACTTCGAATAAATTCTTTTTTTTTTCCAAGGTAATCTTGTTCTGTTGCCCTGACCGTGAACGGTGCATTATTCTTTTGAACCCGGTACCAACGGGGATCATTCCCCCTAAAACAACATTCTCTTTAAGACCTTTCAACCAATCGATACGACCCCGAAGAGCGGCTTTTGCTAAAACTCTAGCAGTTTCTTGAAAACTCGCTTCGGATATGAAACTTTGAGTATTCAGAGATGTTTTTGTTATTCCCAATAATAAAGCTCGATAACAAATTGCTTCTTCCAAGGCACGTCCCGTTCGTTCGGCTCGCAATAATCCAATTAGTTCGCCAGGTAAAAATACATTAGACATTCCATCTTCTGAAACCAAGACTTTGGATGTTATTTGACGCACAATAATTTCTATATGTCGATTATGGATGTGTACTCCCTGGGATCGATAAACCTTTTGAATTTTATTAACCAAAGAAATACGACTTTGCGCTATAGTTAGCTCAGCACCAATCAAGAATCCCCAGGGAATGCCGAGAATTCTTGTTATACACTCGTTCCAAGCATCAATTCTTTTTTCTAGATTCATCGATATTGAATCAATCGAACGTATTTCTAATATCTGTTCCACTTTTGGAAGACCTTGTGTTATATCACCGGATCTCGATTTTTCATATATAAATGTAACTAATATATCTCCTTCATAAAGGATTTCTCCATAATGTCCATGAATGGTTGCTCCTGGAGTTGCCAAATAAGGGTTAGCCGATCTTATTATTACAGAATCCTTCTGAACAGTTAGAACTTGACCCGATTTTAGTTTTAAATGTGGTCCATTTTTCGTTTGAGCTATACATATATTTTCACAAATAAATTGTCCAAGATTAATTATTGTAGAAGTTTTTTCACAAAAATTATGATGGAGAAAATCCCAATTCAAATGGAATGGATTTAAAACGATGTTACTGTATAGATCGGGTTTTAAAATTTTCTCGTTTTCGTCCATTAAATAATATTGAATTACTTGAAAGGTTTCCTTTAATTTGGCAAGTTGCAAATTTTTAGTTATTGATATCTGATTATGAGTTATTAAACGAGAAAATGAATAAAAATTTGCAATTTGAAGGGCTATTCCTAAGGGGCCTAACGAATTCTTAATCTTAATTGGAATTATAGGATCTTTTTTTATCCCATTAGGATATTTTACGTTGTTGAAAGGTTTCATTTGAAAACAATTAGATGATGACAAAATTATCAAAGATCGGGATTCCTTATTTCTATTCAACAACATACGAATAGTTCCGTGATTTTGGCGAAGTGATTGTTGAATTTTTGTCTTGGAATGAATAGATAAAAAGGGATTAATATTGATCCGATCCGAATCCGAGATCAATCCTAAACCAGATGGGTCATTCCTTTTTCGTATATATGAAGTATGATATTTCACTAAGTCAATTCTTAGGAAATACTCAATCAAACCATTTGTACTTACTTCAACAAAAGAAGCGAGGGCCTCTTCAATAGAAGAACTTCTTTTGTCTTGAGCCCAATTCAAGACTAAACAAGTACGAACTAATTGAATCCTTGTGTCGGAAATTCCTCGAATGGATTTTCCATTTCCATAAAGAATATAAGGGATAACTTTTAGTTCCAGATTATCCTTTTCCTGGAACAGATCTTGGGGGAAAAGTTTTACAAAATTGATACTGTCTGGTATTTCATATAGAATTACAGGTCGAACCAAAACAAAATACTTTTTCTTGGTAGTTGTCATCCATTGAACATAGGTCCAATTGTTCAGTTTTTTTGATTCCTTCCATTTTTTTTTTTTTACCGTTCTGGGTGGTATCAAGATGGCACTGGGTCGGGATATCTTATCTATTTCTCCGGGAAAATGGATATTTCCAGAAAATATTTTTAATTCCATTTTTTTTTTTTTCTTTTCCAATCGAACCAATCCCCCTACTCGACTTCTTATATTTAAAGTGATTGGTGTTCCTATTCCAACGAGACTATTATTTCGTACCATTATAGAAGAAGATTCGGGTAAAATATGCACTTCTTCGGGAATAAAAAAAAATCGATCTACTTTGATTTGATATTTTGTCTTTAATTCTTTGATTCCTCGATACTCAATTAAATCTTCTTTTTGAAAAATGGACTGAATTCCTAGAGTTCTATATTTAGTAATTCCTGAACTCTGTCTTCTGTATTGAGGATCATCGAAATAAGCAAAAATACTATTTCTATGAAAAATACCATGGATAGGTATTTCAATCGAGACACCAGAAGGGGGCCTTAGTTCGTTCTTTCGTTCTTGAATCGATTGGAATGGAATAAGAAATCTATTTCTTCGCCTTTTTGCCAAAAAAGAAAAAGTATCGTGAAAAATAGCAGGATACATCAAATGACCATGATCCATACATAGGATTTGATTAAATATTGAATAATCGGTAATCTTCCTTTCTTTTGTACCAAAATTATTCAAATTCAATAATTTATTTTGTACTTGATCATTACTTACTGAAAGGTTAGAAATATTTGTTTTTGTGGTAGAAAGAGAATTTATGTGAATTTGATCTTGATCCTTCCGAAGTAAAAAATGGATTGCATCAGACCTGCACGACTTTCCTGATAATACCCATAAATGACTTGTTTTTGGTAAGATATGTACATTACTATACATAAATTCGGATGCGTGGTATACATCGGTACTCCAATGCATTTCCCCTTCTGAGTCAGAATAAATATGTT